GTAAGTGATAGCGATAATTGCAGTGATAGTTACATTTATAGGTCCATTTGTGGTGAAAGTCCAAATAATGGTGAAAGGGAGGGTTCGGCGGGTATACGAACCCACGCGCAAGATAGTGATTTAACTCTAGAAGAAAGTTCTAATGATAGCGATGCGCAAGATAGTGATTTAACTCTAGAAGAAAGTTCTAATGATAGAGAAGAAAGTTCTAATGATAGCGTTGGAACTCACAAATATAGGCATTTGTGGGTTCAATGCGAAAATTGTTATGGATTAAATTATAAGAAATTTTTTAAATCAAAAATGAATATTTGTGAACAATGTGGATGGCATTTGAAAATGAATAGTTCAGATAGAATAGATCTTTCGATCGATCCGGATACTTGGCATCCTATGGACGAAGACATGATCTCTCTAGATCCCATTGAATTTCATTCAGAGGAGGAATCTTATAAAGATCGTATTGATTCTTATCAAACAAAGACGGGATTACCCGAGGCTGTTCAAACAGGCATAGGCCAACTAAATGGCATTCCCGTAGCAGTTGGGGTTATGGATTTTGAGTTTATGGGGGGCAGTATGGGATCCGTAGTCGGGGAAAAAATCACCCGTTTGATTGAATACGCTACCAATCAATTTCTACCTCTTATTATAGTGTGTGCTTCCGGGGGGGCGCGCATGCAAGAAGGAAGTGTGAGCTTGATGCAAATGGCTAAAATATCGTCTGCTTTATATGATTATCAATCAAATAAAAAGTTATTTTATGTATCAATCCTTGCATCTCCTACTACTGGTGGGGTGACGGCTAGTTTTGGTATGTTGGGTGATATCATTATTGCCGAACCCAATGCTTACATTGCGTTTGCGGGTAAAAGAGTAATTGAACAAACATTGAATAAAACAGTACCCGAAGGTTCGCAAGAGACTGAATATTTATTCGAGAAGGGATTATTCGACCTAATCGTACCACGTAATCTTTTAAAAAGTGTTCTGACTGAGTTATTTAAGCTCCACGCTTTCTTTCCTTTGACTCAAAATTCAAATCAAAACCAAATAGAGCGCTAAGTTCAATTATTTGTAGCAAAGGAGTAGTTAGTTTATTCGGAATTAAAGGAAATAGGAATTTTGTTTGGTGACCTAAGATCAAATTGTAGAAAGATGAATAAGTTCATTTATTTAGCTCTACATTTTATTCTATATCCTCACTTAGATATAGATATATGGATACTTAGATCTATACTAAGAATTGAATTATGAATTAGTTAAATAATAATGAAAATTCTTAATTATAATTATTATAAGATATCTTTATTTAGAAATCATAATAACAGGTGCGAACAATAAATCGAGGTACCCATTCTATGAACCTTCCCGCTTTTTTTGTGCCTTTAGTAGGCCTAGTATTTCCGGCAATTGCAATGGCTTCTTTATCTCTTCATGTTCAAGAAAACAAGATTGTTTAGACCCGATGGACCCCATCTCTTCTATTTTTTTTTTCAAAAACTTAGACTTGCATCATAACTAACACAGATATCTATTTAGCGAAATTTGATATAACATGTGATTTCTGCCGAACATAAAGACATAAAGTAAAGGACTCTTATACCTGCAGAAACATAATAATATATGGGTAAATGAATTCTAGCCGTTTTCAAATCGACCAGGATCGCTGGATGGCTGAAATAAAAAGTCCTCGGATCTATATGTATAGTGGGATCATATGAAGGGTATGTTATTATTTTAGTTTAGATTAGATCTAAGTAATTTGATGAATTACTCCTAAAGGTTCACATCAAACTAGTGCTAGTTGATGAGAGTTACTTCGGAAACAAAACAAAAAAGGTAAAGTCAAATAAATTTGAGGGTTTCTCTCAATTCCAATAAAATACAATCGGATCAAGTATGAATTGGCGATCAGAACATATATGGATAGAACTTAGAAAGGAGTCTCGAAAAATAAGTAATTTCTGCTGGGCCTTTATCCTTTTTTTAGGTTCATTAGGATTCTTATTGGTTGGAACTTCCAGTTATCTTGGTAGAAATTTGATATCTTTTTTTCCGTCTCAGCAAATCATTTTTTTTCCACAAGGTATCGTGATGTCTTTCTACGGAATCGCGGGTCTCTTTATTAGTTCCTATTTGTGGTGCACAATTTCCTGGAATGTAGGCAGCGGTTATGATCGATTCGATAGAAAGGAAGGCATAGTGTGCATTTTTCGGTGGGGATTTCCTGGAAAAAATCGTCGCATATTCCTCCGATTCCTTATAAAAGATATTCAGTCCATTAGAATAGAAGTTCAAGAGGGTATTTATGCCCGTCGTGTCCTTTATATGGACATCCGGGGCCAGGGGGCCATTCCCTTAACTCGTACTGATGAGAATTTTACTCCACGAGAAATTGAACAAAAAGCTGCGGAATTGGCCTATTTCTTGCGTGTACCAATTGAAGTATTTTGAAAAAAAAAATGTGAAATGGAGGGAAAAATGCAAGAATCCTCTTTTTTTCTATAACATAACCTAAGTGAAGTTTCATCAGAAGGGTCATTCGAGCCAAAGTGGGCGGAACAACTACAAAACGAAATTCTTTATTTTTGTCATGTCACTCGACGTTTTATTTTCTTTTTCTCCTTTCTTTTGTGTTCCTTAATAACCAACACAAAAATAACAATTCGATTTCTTAATAATGATAACTAGCCAATTTCTGTCTTGTTTTGCTACTTTGAGTATTGCAATATCTTTCCCTCAATTATTCTACTATTCCTGTCTGTGGGCAATCAGTGAATTTTTTTTTTTGAAATATTGGATATTGTGGATTCTTTCGTCTTAAAATTGGATTAATATTCATTACTTAAAGCGTTTCTTTCAGTCATTCAGTGAAAGGAGACAGTTGTTTCGAATTTGCCCAATTGAGATATCGGGAAACAATATTTTTGAGTATTTCTTCATTCGAAATGGATTGATTTTTAGTCGATTTCTCTAGTCTTTCGAGATTGAAAGACTAATCAAAAAATCACAAATAAAATAGATTAATAGGTTCCATACCTTGTATAGAACTCATGCGTGAAAGAAGGATTCGATCACATAGAGTCGACGAATGAGGTGGGTTGATTAACAATTCACAGATGAAAAAATGGCAAAAAAGAAAGCATCCACTCCTCTTGTATCTATAGTATTTTTTCCTTGGTGGCTTTCTCTCTCATTTAAAAAAAGTCTGGAATCTTGGGTTACTAATTGGTGGAATGCCGGGCAATCCGAAATTTTTTTGAATGATATTCAAGAAAGGGGTATTCTAGAAAAATTCATAGAATTAGAGGAACTCCTCGTCTTGGACGAAATGATCGAAGAATACTCGGAGACACGTCTACACAAGTTTCCTATAGGAATACAAAAAGAAACGATCCAATTAATCAAGATACACAACGAAGATCGTATCCATACGATTTTTCACTTCTCAATAAATATAATCTGTTTTGTTATTCTCAGTGGTTATTCTCTTTTGGGTAATGAAGAACTTGTTATTCTTAACTCTTGGGCCCAGGAATTCCTATATAACCTAAGCGACACAGTCAAAGCTTTTTGTATTCTTTTATTAACCGATTTATGTATCGGATTCCATTCACCCCACGGTTGGGAATTACTGATTGGCTCTGTCTACAAAGATTTTGGATTTGTTCAGAATGATCAAATCATATCGGGTCTTGTTTCCACCTTTCCAGTCATTCTTGATACAGTTTTTAAATATTGGATTTTCCGTTATTTAAATCGCCTATCTCCGTCACTTGTAGTTATTTATCATTCAATGAATGACTGATAAAAGATCCACTCATATTAATCTAATCCAATTCGAAGGTTTGCAACTTTGTAGTTGTACATAAACAAAGCGTTGAAAATTTATGCTTTCTATTTTTACCCATCTTCAGGATTCATCCTATATTATTCCAGTAACCAGTAAAATTATTATTATTCCAGTAACTAACAGAATCGTGGATAGGGAACTATACTAGCGACTTACCCCACCTATTGTAGAAATTTTGGTATCAACGATTGAACCATGGAAACTAGAAATACTTTTTCTTGGATAAAGGAACAGATTACTCGATCTATTTCCGTATCGCTCATGATATATATCATAACTCAGACGGCCATTTCAAATGCATATCCCATTTTTGCACAGCAGGGTTATGAAAATCCACGAGAAGCGACGGGGCGTATTGTATGTGCCAATTGTCATTTAGCTAACAAGCCCGTGGATATTGAGGTACCGCAAGCGGTACTTCCTGATACTGTATTTGAAGCGGTTGTTCGAATTCCTTATGATATGCAACTGAAACAAGTTCTTGCTAATGGGAAAAAGGGGGGTTTGAATGTAGGGGCTGTTCTTATTTTACCGGAAGGTTTTGAATTAGCTCCCCCCGATCGTATTTCTCCCGAGATGAAGGAAAAGATAGGAAATTTGTCTTTTCAGAGCTATCGCCCTAATAAAAAAAATATTCTTGTGATAGGCCCTGTCCCCGGTCAGAAATATAGTGAAATTGCCTTTCCTATTCTTTCCCCTGACCCCGCTACTAAAAAAGATGTTCACTTCTTAAAATATCCTATATACGTAGGCGGGAACAGGGGAAGGGGTCAGATTTATCCTGACGGGAGCAAGAGTAACAATACAGTTTATAATGCTACAGCAGCGGGTATAGTAAGCAAAATCATACGAAAAGAAAAGAAGGGGGGATATGAAATAACCATAACAGATCCGGATGGACGTCAAGTGGTTGATATTATCCCCCCAGGACCAGAACTTCTTATTTCAGAGGGTGAATCCGTGAAATTTGATCAACCATTAACGAGTAATCCTAATGTGGGCGGATTTGGTCAGGGGGATACGGAAATAGTACTTCAAGATCCATTACGTGTCCAAGGCCTTTTATTCTTCTTGGCATCTGTTATTTTGGCACAAATCTTTTTGGTTCTTAAAAAGAAACAGTTCGAGAAGGTTCAATTGGCTG